CAAGGGAATGGTTGTCTAATTGCTTTATATAGACCCTTTCCGAGTGAAAACACAAATCAAAATAACTTTCACAAAAAATGACAAGGTAATATTTCCAGTTATTCAGGAAAGGGGATGTACCCTTTGAAAACAGAATAGACTTTCCTTGATACCTAACATAATGCATGACAGGATCTTTGAATAACCATAGATTAGTCCGAAAGTCCTTAGCAAAAGGTTCGGTATAGCTTTCGCCCTTTCTTTTTACATAGAAATAGATTCGCTCAAGAAGGTCTCCAAAGGATATTGACCGTAAAGGATAAAATAGGTTATGGAGAAAAATGAAAATGGATTCGTATTCATATACATAAGAATTATATAAGAAGACGAATAATCTTTGATTTCTTTTTGTTAAAAAAGCAAAGCTGGGATTCTTTGTAACACTTAAATTATTCAAATTCCAATATTCGTGGAAAAAGAATCGTAATAAATGCAAAGAAGTAGCATCTTTTACCCAACAGCGAAGGGTTTGAACCAAGATTTCCAGATGGATCGGATGGGGTATTTGTATATCTAACACAGAATGAAAATGTGAAAAATTGTCCTCTAAGAAAGGAAATATTGAATGAATTGATCGTAAACTTTGAGATTTTAATATACCCTTCCGTTCGTCATAAGGTATTAATCGTATAGAAAAAGGGATTTCTACAATAAACGAAAATAACTCGGATATTATTTGATAATAAAAATTCTTGTTGCGCCAAAAAAGGGGATTTTTTTTTAAATGATTAGCAGAAATAAGAAAAGGATTCCGTCGACCCATTTGATTAATTAAATGTTTTACAATCAGGAAACTGAATTTATTGTCATAACCTGGATTTTCCAACAAAATCGATCGATTTAAACCATGATCATGAGCAAGTGCATAAATATACTCCTGAAAGCTAAGCGGATATAGAAAGTCTTGCTGTTGAGATCTATCAAACTGTGAATATCGTCGCATTTTCTCCGTTTGAAAGTATATTTGAATCAAAGGTAGAAGATTTGAGGTTATCAAACGATACATAGTGCAATACAGACAAAACAAGATATTCTAGTAACAATAGATATCTTGGACACAAGTAAACCTATTAATGAATTCCCTATCCTCTCGTTTTTCCATTTTTCTTCGATCTTATAGCATAACAAGATGGCTAGAAATCCTTTCTTTTTTCAAACTAATTGCTCTTTTGATTTTGGAAAAATCTTCTTTATCAATATACTGGTTCTTATACACACACATCTCCATTTTTTCCATTTTATAATGGAGAACTACAATAGTTAGGATTCATTGAAAAATCGAGAATTTACCCACGGGTAAAAAACTCCTCCCCACATCGGTACTAATATTTTTTTAACATCTAATTAGATCAGGACCTAATTCAAATTCAAAATAGAAGCTCGTTGCTTTGTCTTTATTTATATTTATAATTAATTGAAACTGTAGGGCCCTATCCATTTATTTTATTAACCCGACCCAACTTTATTTTGTTCCATTCCAATACCTGGAACACCCATCCGGCAAGAATGAAATATTATTTGAAATCTCCATCAATACGACATGCTGTTGTTTCCATTTATACCCTTTCAGGATCAGTCGTGGTCTTCCAAACTTTACCAATGGTATGGACGAATTCCTTGCTTCATCAATAATGTGTAAAAAATACTAGCCGCACTTAAAAGCCGAGTACTCTGCCGTTGAGTTAGCAACCCAAAGAGAAAAAATCTATAAGAATTCGATAATGGGTAAATAATAAAAAGGAGTATAGATACAATCTGAATAAAAGTAAATTTACCAAAGAGATTCAAAAAAAACAATTAAAGCCTTAAACTAAAAAACAAACTGCAAAAACATTATTATATTAATAATTAATACATTAATTCGAAAGAAAAAAAGAAATAAAAATACAAGAAATTATCAGATAAAATTAGATAAAAAAATAAAAAGATAGTAAAATGAAAAATTTTAATTTATAGGCAAATGTTCTGTTATCGACCTTTTCAATCAAACAAAAGAAGCTTTCGTATCACCCATGGATCAAAGAATCCACCATTTGAATAAAATGAAGTAAAAAACAAACTCATATGACAGAAATAAATAGATCCAACTTGACTTATTACGATGAATTATATTTGTTCAATACACTGTTGTCAATAGAAAAGAATTAGGACGGGAACTCAAAAGAATTCAATTGAATTTCACCCCTTGAAAAAAAATTTTTATATCTTAGTGAAATTGAAAAAAATAAGTATTGGAAATTCGCTCGATTGGAATTCCTTCAATTTATATAGATTTAGATTAACCCTAGATTCTTGTTCTGAGAAAAAAATGAATACTTTCTACTCGAGCTCCATCGTGGACTATTTAGCATCCCAACGGATGTCGAGACAAGAGCACCTTCGTTTCTTATAGAACTATAGAAATAGAAAATGGTGGATAGAAGAAGGAATATACAGCGGATCGTGTCCTTCAAGTCGCACGTTGCTTTCTACCACATCGTTTCAAACGAAGTTTTACTATAACATTAATATTTTTCGAATTTGGAACCAGTATGGAATTGATTCAATTAGGGAATCATGATATAGTCATTGGTTCAATTTATGAATAAAGGATATGTTCTGGGACGGAAGGATTCGAACCTCCGAATAGCGGGACCAAAACCCGTTGCCTTACCACTTGGCCACGCCCCATTTAGATTTCTATTTGACACGAAGAATCAATAATATTATTATTGATTTTTTGTCAACTCCAAGTACAAGATAAATAGCTATAAAGTAGATTAAATTGTTATTAATATTTTAATACGTATAAATAGAGAATGTAACTTCATTTATTGATCATTAGATAAAATTCAATTAAGATATTATATGAAAAGTATGATTTCTTCTATTCTCTTTTGAGAATTGGAGGACTTTTGATTGGGCGGATTCAAAAAGAAAAGAGGGACCCTTTGTATTTATATTATATAAATAACTCAATCAAAATGGAATTATCTCACAGAACAAAACGTCTGCTATGCTTAATATTTGTAGTTTGATAGGGATCTGTCATTATCCCTTTTTTTCATATTCAAGTAGCTTTTTCTTCGGAAAATTGCCCGAGGCCTATGCTTTTTTGAATCCAATCGTAGATATTATGCCCGTCATACCTGTGCTATTTTTTCTCTTAGCTTTTGTTTGGCAAGCCGCTGTAAGTTTTCGATAAAATATTTAATTTTAAAATCGACGATAAAATGACTGCTTTACTTTAGTTGATAATAAATTCTAACAATTGATCGGATCTAAAAAATATTTAGATTTTGGTTAATGGAAAACTCTTTTTCAAAATGAATTTCTGAAAATCTTTTTCTATTTCAAATTTGGTTATTGGTATTCACAGAGGATATAGAGGATATGCGGTAGAAAAATGTAGAACCTATTCTATTTTTTTTTTCGAAAAAAAATTATTTTGGAGATTTTAGAATGCTTACTCTCAAACTCTTCGTTTACACAGTAGTGATATTTTTTGTTTCTCTCTTCATCTTTGGATTCCTATCTAATGATCCAGGACGTAATCCTGGGCGTGAAGAATAAAAGGTATCTTTTTTTACATTTTTTGAAGATTTTTTTATGTTTAACTAGGAACAGAAAGTATTTTGACAATTTGGAAAAAACTAAAGTCATCAACGGAAAAGGAAAGAGAGGGATTCGAACCCTCGGTACGAATAACTCGTACAACAGATTAGCAATCCGTCGCTTTAGTCCACTCAGCCATCTCTCCCAATTGAAGACGCTGTTAAATTACACAAAAAGTAAGGAATATTTATTATATAGATATGTACACTTTTTAACATTAATAGCAATTTTATTTCGTTAAAAAAAAGTTAAATCAAAAAGGGGCTGTAAAGTGTCAACAAAACAATAAAAAAAAGAATTATCCCTTTTTGATCTTGTTCAAAGGACCCGTCTTTTTTATTTTATTACCACGGCCCGGCCTGTTCAGCCCCTAACCGGGCCTTCCTTGTTCAAAGAGAACCAAATTTCATTTTAAATTAAATAGATTTTAGTTAGTATTCTATAAAATCAGAAAATTAGAAAACGGAATACAAAATCTTCAAGCAAGAATAAAAAGTGAAGAAATTCTAGTTCGATATACGAAAACAAAAAAGAATCAAAATTCTAATTTTGATTCTTTTGAGAGGGTACTAACTTTATTAGTTTACTATTATTCTGTCCAATTTCCCTGTTCGACAAAAGGTCCGGTTGTAGACAATAATCACACTGTAGCGGGTATAGTTTAGTGGTAAAAGTGTGATTCGTTTTTCTAACCCTTTAAATAGTTAAAGGATCTTTACTTTCAGTTTGATTCCTATTCCTATTAAAAACTTTATTTCCTAAAATAGAAAGGATTTTATCCTTTCTCTCTCAATCACATATTCGAGAAAAAAATAAAAATTATCGTGATTTTATCCAATAGTCACTTATAAAGTGAGAAAAAAGTAAGAAATTTGATTATGAAATTACGAAACATAATTTTGAATTGAACTAATATTTCGAATTAAATGAGTAGAAAGGTCCATGGATGAAGATAAAAAGAAGGTTTCTAATCGTAACTAAATCTTCCTTTTTTTATTTGTAGAGAAGAAATGGAATCAAAATAGCTATTAAATGGTGACTTTGGTTTACTAGAGACATCAACCTATTGTTAGCTCGGTAGAAACAAAAAACCTTTCCTCAGGATCTTTTCAAATAAAAATAAAGAACGAAGTAACTAGAAAGATTGTTAGAATTACTTTCTTCTAGAGGGATCATCTAGAAAGTAGTTTGTTTTGTCCGTATTAAGACAAAAAACTGACATAGATGTTATGGGTAGAATTTATTTCTAATTTTGTTCACATCCATAAAGGAGCCGAATGAAACCAAAGTTTCATGTTCGGTTTTGAATTAGAGACGTTCAAAACCCTGAATCGGCGTCGACTATAACCCCTAGCCTTCCAAGCTAA